AGACAGGAGATCAAATGCCGGAAGTAGGAATCAATTTTATTCCATCATTGGGATTAGGTCATACTTAAAAAGTGTTCCTTTTTACTTTCTTTTTTCTGGCTCGGCTATCCTACCTAGCCGAGCCATTCCATTTTATGATACCAGGCTAAGCCAAAACAATAAAGAAATAAACCTATTCATATTCAATGAGAAAAAGGAGAGAGAGGGATTCGAACCCTCGATAGTTCTGAACAAAGAACTATACCGGTTTTCAAGACCGGAGCTATCAACCACTCGGCCATCTCTCCGAAAGACAATCTCTATTTTATTTGTATTTCCCCGAATAGAACATGGTCATATGAGTTGATACCATCACTATCTGTAGAAACATACCAAGTGTGAATCTATAATAGATCGATGATCCAGCATGTCCGTTTGTAAAGTAAATCAAAATTTTTCCTCGACCCCATGTCTGAATAAAGTGGTAATAAGTTCTATAGGATCAATGGGTTCATGGTCAAATCCCTTCATGATAGAATTTATCACAATTTTTTGACTTATAGAGGGATCAAATGGTATAGTTCTGTTGATGGCTTGGAGGATTATAAGCATGACTATTGCTTTCCAATTGGCGGTTTTTGCATTAATTGCTACTTCCTCAATCTTACTTATTAGTGTACCTGTTGTATTTGCTTCTTCGGATGGTTGGTCAAGTAATAAAAATGTTGTATTTTCCGGTACATCATTATGGATTGGATTAGTCTTTCTGGTAGCTATACTTAATTCGCTCATTTCTTGAACCTAGTCAGCATTTCCCAGATAAAAAAATGACCCCTCCCTCGAACCCCTTCGAGTTGTGAGACACATTTAAATTCAATACAATAAAAGATAAGTCTCAAAAAACTGGGGGGAGGGTTCAAAGTAAAACCTCTTGACTGAAAAAAAGAATTGAATTTAGAATTCAATTCTAATATAATAATTAATATATTAATATTAGAATTGAATAATGAGAATCGTCCTGCACAAATATGATCCAGACATGATATAACATACATATGTTATGCACACATATACGTGCATATCAGGAACGAAAAAATGCGGATATGGTTGAATGGTAAAATTTCTCTTTGCCAAGGAGAAGGCGCGGGTTCGATTCCCGCTATCCGCCTATGCTGAAGTAATGTAATAGGATAAATGCTTGGGTAGAGTTGACCACGATAGTGTAGTGGTTCTATCTTCACCCTTCTTTTCCTCTCATCCCAAAGGAAAAAGGTCATAAATAACTAGTTAAGAGAGTAAAACCTAAATTTTTTGACAAAAAAATAATATTGCGGGGACGGGATTTGAACCCGTGACCTCAAGGTTATGAGCCTTGCGAGCTACCAAGCTGCTCTACCCCGCGCGGACCAAAATAGCTGGGGACTAATAGACAAACAAGGGTTGGATGTGCCCCTCTACCATATCCATACAAATAGAATAACCCATTTATACAGAATGGTAAAGGGGCCCTCTATGATCATCGATCATAGAGATCCATAGAAACATGAAGGAATGTTTTGATCCTTACCAACTCGATCTTGTTGCCCCCGGCAACAAACACGCATGAACCATTTCACGAAGTATGTGTCCGGATAACCCAAAGTCTCGATAGTTAGCTCTCGGTCTTCCGGTCGAAAAACAACGTCGACGAAGACGTGTAGGTGCACTATTACGTGGTGGGGATTGTAATTTTCTATAAATTTCCCATTTGTCACTCAATGATGGAACTTTGCTTAGTTCTTCTTTTAAGGATTGGCGAATCAAATGATATTTCTGTTCCAACTTCTGCCTCTTCTTCTCCCTCTGAATCAAACTTTGCCTTGCCATAATGGTTCAGTTCCTATTATTATCAATGATACAAGTCGGATCCTAGATGTAAAAATATTAAGAAGGTGGGCCTCCTTCTCCATCGAAACAAAAAATTGTCGCCGATACAGGACATTCAAAAAAAGGAATTAACCGAATTTGCCCGATGTAGAGGCAATCAAGAAAGCTGCATAAGTAAATATATAACCCACAGAAAAGTGAGCTAATCCAACCAATCTTGCTTGCACAATGGAAAGAGCCACTGGTTTATCTCTCCACCGAATTAAATTAGCCAAAGGTGTGCGTTCATGAGCCCATGCTAAAGTTTCAATCAATTCCTGCCAATATCCACGCCAGGAAATTAAGAACATAAATCCAGTAGCCCAAACAAGATGTCCAAATAGGAACATCCACGCCCAGACGGACAAACTATTCATACCAAACGGGTTATATCCGTTGATAAGTTGTGAAGAGTTTAACCATAAGTAATCCCTTAACCACCCCATCAAATAAGTGGAGGATTCATTAAACTGCGAAACGTTACCCTGCCATAATGTGATGTGCTTCCAATGCCAATAAAAAGTAACCCATCCAATGGTATTTAACATCCAAAAAACCGCCAAATAAAATGCGTCCCAAGCCGAAATATCACAAGTACCGCCTCGTCCCGGACCGT